TATTGTTCATTGTTGATAAAAGTAAATTTATATTGACTGCTTTTGGCACTTTTTTTCCCCATAAAGATATTGAATAGAAAGACCTATTTTTAGTGCTACTATAATTTTGAAAATGAATGCGCAAATGTCCAGCAAAGGTAAGTAAATACATCCGAAACATATAAAATGCGGTTAATCCCGCTGTAAAGGAAGCTATTATTGCGAAAGTTGGTGAATACAACCAACTATCATTAAGAATTTCATCTTTGGACCAAAAACAAGCAAGAGGCGGAATACCACAAAGGGAGAGTGTACCTAATAAAAAGGTAATTCTTGTAATTGGAACATATTTTGTTAAACCGCCCATAAGAACCATATTTTGACTTTTATCTGGTGAATATCCAACAATGGGTTCCATTGAATGAATAATGGATCCGGATCCCAAAAACAATAAAGCTTTCGAATAGGCATGAGTGATCAAATGGAATAAAGCGGCTCGATAAGAACCTATACCCAGAGCTAACATAATATAACCCAATTGAGACATTGTCGAGTAAGCTAAACTTCTTTTAATGTCTCTTTGAGCAAGAGCCAAAGTAGCTCCTAATAGTACTGTTATTACGCCTATTGAAGAAATGATATTCATTATGGAAGGTATAACTATGAAAAGAGGAAGAAGCCGAGCTACAAGAAAAATTCCCGCTGCTACCATAGTAGCAGCATGTATAAGAGCAGAAATGGGAGTGGGTCCTTCCATAGCATCAGGTAACCATATATGAAGGGGAAATTGTGCGGATTTAGCAACTGCACCAACGAATAAAAAAGAAGCACACAGAGTAGCAAATAAGGAATTTACTCCATTATTATGAACCAAGTTATTAACTATTTCGAACAAATCCCGAAATTCTAAACTACCAGTTATCCAATAAAGTCCTAAAATTCCTAATAATAAACCAAAATCCCCTATACGATTGGTTACAAAAGCTTTTTGGCAAGCACTTGCCGCACTCGGTCGTGTGAACCAAAAACCTATTAATAAATAGGAACACATTCCTACAAGTTCCCAAAAAATATAAATTTGTATCAAATTGGAACTAGTAACTAATCCTAACATAGAACTATTGAAAAAACTCATATAGGCAAAAAATCTTAAATATCCTTGATCGTGAGACATATAATTGTCACTATAAATAAGAACCATGATTCCAACAGTAGTAATTAATATTGACATGATAGAAGTAAGTGGATCGATCAAGTGTCCGAACTCTAAAGAAAAATCATTATTGACGGTCCAAGACCATAGATATTGATAGATAAAATTTCCATTTATTTGCTGAATAGATAGATTGGCTGAAAATGCCATAGCTATACTTAGCATCAAAACACTCGGAAAAGCCCACATACGACGAATATTTTTTGTTGCTGTCGGAATAAGCAGAAGTCCAAATCCTATTAACATAGTAACTGGAAATGGCAGAAAGGGTATTATCCATGCATATTTATATGTATGTTCCATAAAAAAAAACAAATTTTCATTTTTTTTCTTATAATTGAATTGTTTCCGATTCATCAATTCTTATCGCTTTCGAATGGAACAATAAAAAAATCAACAAAAAAAGATATGAAAAACTCAACTATTTTGATTTTTCATTATTCTTACTTTTCTCAGATATTGGGATATTGGAAATATTCAAAAGTTCCAATTCAAATGATATGACTAAATAGCTAGATAAGAGTAATTACTTAGTTATTAACTTTAACTAAAGAATTAACTAAAGAAAGATAGTTAATAAAATAAAAAAAATGGTAAATATGAGATTTTGAATCATTCTACGACTATACTATCATCCTATTCTGGCAATATGTAATCATATCATATACTATAGTATAGTAAGTAAAAACAATCATACCAAAACAGTAGAATATAAATCATAGTATGCCTCAATAAATCGACTAAAAAAAAAAAAAAATGGAGGTTCTCCTTCTTAGGTAATAGAATGTCTTGTTTAACATATTAACCACTAATTGTAGTTTAAGTTTTAATTTAAATTATAGACACAGCAATATGAGCTTATTCAATTCCAAACTAATAGTCATAAAAATTCCTTTTCGAATTTCCCCCCCCCTTTTTTTCCTCTATTTTTTTGCCTAGTGTGTTAATATGTGACATTGTTATATATGTGACATGCATGTCATACATATAAATAATATATTTGTATTGTATGTTATGAAAAAACCATTATCGACGAAATTAAGTGAAGTATAGAAAATGACTAAAAAGAACAATCTATTTTGAGCAATACATGTCTTTCACATACAACAATAAAAATGAGTAACTCTTTTTTTTTTGAATGGCAGTTCCAAAAAAACGTACTTCTATATCAAAAAAACGTATTCGTAGAAATATTTGGAAGAAAAAAGGATATTTAGCTGCAAAAAAAGCTTTTTCTTTAGCAAAGTCAGTTTCTACTGGAGATTCAAAAAGTTTTTTTGTGCGACAAACAAATAAGAAAATCTTGGAATAATAGGAATTTCCATGGCTAGAAGAATTTCCCATTTTGGAATATGAATAATTCCCTTTAACTATTAACTAAATGTATTGATGTATTGAACTCAATACAATATTAGTTAGAACTAGCTACTATGATATGTAGAATAATAATTTCTCTATCTGTCGGTTCTAAGTATCATTATTTTTTTTTTTTTTTCATTCTAGTTTTTATTAGAATCTATTTATTAATTCGTGAGATGTTTTTTCCTATTCACTTTCTTTTCACAATGGAAAAATAGAATGAACAAAGATTTTTCCATTGTGAAAAGAAAATTGTGATGGATGCTGAAACTTTTTTGTTTTATTATATGCCTAATTCAAGACCAAGTTGGTTTCATAAATATTATCATAAGTTTATTTAGAAATTATGTACACAACAAACAACAAAGAGTATTATATGAATTTTATATTCTATATTTAAATTAATTAATTAATACTTAATGATACTAAGAAAAGGATCAAAATGAAAAATGACTTCAATTTAGTAATTGAATTGTGATACATATGAAATCCTATTTCTTTTTTTTGTTCGTTTAGAAACTCTTTGACAATTTGTTTTTCATTTATCTAATTTCATGGATTCAATTCAAAAAAAAAGAAAAAATATAAAAAGAGGACAATTCACAATTCTTAGTTTCTCTTTCGACTGAAAACCAAATTTGTATTTCAAGTTACAAGTGTTCCGGGAGAACTTAATATACAGATAGTACGTAAAAGTGGATTCTTAAAAGTGAACCTACGATGATACTAACCTAAGTCAAAATTATTGAAAATTCAAAGATGAATTTAAATCTTATTTATCAGTTCTAATATTTCCTAAACTATATTGAATCCTTGAATCTAGATCTAGACGATTCAACATGAATTGACTATTATTATTTCAAGTAAGCCGCTATGGTGAAATCGGTAGACACGCTGCTCTTAGGAAGCAGTGCTAGAGCATCTCGGTTCGAGTCCGAGTGGCGGCATACTGTAAAAAAGATACAATGGATCCTATAATGTATTTAATTCCCGATTTCCATTCTGTAATGGGACCTTTTTTATGTATGATATTTGTGACTTTAGAACATATATTAACTCATCTCTCTTTTTCGATCATTTCAATTGTGATTACGATTCATTTGATGACCCTATTAGTACACGAAATCATAGGGTTGCGTGATTCGTCGGAAAAAGGAATGATAGTTACTTTTTTTTCTATAACAGGATTATTAGTTACTCGTTGGATTTCTTCGAGACATTTTCCATTAAGTAATTTATACGAGTCTTTAATCTTCCTTTCATGGAGTTTTTCCATTATTCATATAATTTCCAAGATATGGAATCATAAAAATGATTTAAGCACAATAACCGCCCCAAGTGCCATTTTTACCCAAGGTTTCGCCACATCGGGTCTTTCAAGTGAAATGCATCAATCGTCAAGATTAGTACCTGCTCTACAATCTCAGTGGTTAATGATGCACGTAAGTATGATGTTATTGAGCTATGCAGCTCTTTTATGTGGGTCGTTATTATCAGTCGCTTTTCTAGTCATTACATTTCGTAAAAACATCGATATTTTTTGTCAAAGAAAAATTTTCTTAATTAAGATTAAGTCATTTTTCTTTGACAAAATTGAATACTTGAACAAAAAAAAAAATGTTTTTAAACACACTTCTTTTGTTCCATTTCGAAATTATTACAAATATCAATTAACTCAGCGTTTGGATTATTGGAGTTATCGTGTCATTAGTTTAGGGTTTACCTTTTTAACCATAGGTATTCTTTCTGGAGCAGTATGGGCTAACGAGGCATGGGGATCTTATTGGAATTGGGACCCAAAAGAAACTTGGGCATTTATTACTTGGACCATATTCGCGATTTATTCACATACTAGAACAAATCAAAGTTTGCAAGGTACGAATTCGTCACTTGTAGCGTCTATAGGATTTCTTATAATTTGGATATGCTATTTTGGGATCAATCTATTAGGAATAGGTCTACATAGTTATGGTTCATTCACATTAATATCTAATTGAATAAATTCCATGAGGAATACATAAGACCATCATACTATACGTAATGTAAAGTTTGTGCAGGTTTTTGAGAACCATTTGAATCAAGGAATCATTCAAATGGTTCTCAAAAACTCGGAATATATCTTATTATAATTCTAATTCACTTTATTTTTTTGTGTTGTACAGCTCAAAAATCTTCAAATTCAAAATTCTAAGACTTTGTTTTCTATCTGATTAATGAAAACTATCTATGAAAATAATTAGATAGGATAGCTTGTACCTTGTCAACTGATAGCGAAAGAACAAAATCAGGATAAATACCAATCCCTATTACGGGTAAAAAGATACAGATTGAAACAAATAGTTCTCGTGGTCCAGAATCCACAAAATTGGAGTTTGGAACATTGAATAGTTTGTATCCATAAAACATCTGACGTAACATAGATAATAAATAAATAGGAGTTAATATCATTCCAATTGCCATTACAAAGGTAATTAGTATTTTGGGCATTAAAAGATATTTTGGACTGGTAATTATTCCAAAAAATACTACTAATTCTGCAACAAAACCACTCATTCCTGGCAATGCAAGAGAAGCCATCGATAAACTACTAAACATGGTAAATATTTTTGGCATTGGGATGGATATCCCCCCCATTTCGTCGAGATAAACAAGACGTATTCTATCACAACTCGTTCCTACCAAGAAAAAAAGTGCAGCACCAATAAATCCATGAGAGAGTATTTGTAAAACGGCTCCGTTGAGTCCCATGTTGGTTATAGAACCAATTCCTATAATTATGAAACCCATGTGAGATACAGAAGAATAGGCTATTCTCTTTTTAAAATTGCGTTGACCAAAAGAGGTTGAAGCTGCATAGATTATTTGTATTGTCCCTATTATCACCAACCAGGGAGAAAATATAGAGTGGGCGTGCGGTAATAATTCCATATTGATCCGAATCAATCCATATGCCCCCATTTTTAATAAGATTCCAGCTAGAAGCATACATGTACTGTAATGTGCTTCCCCATGGGTATCTGGTAGCCATGTATGTAGGGGTATAATCGGCGATTTGACAGCATAAGCAATAAGGAAGCCCAAATAGAATATTATTTCTAATGTCACAGGATATGACTGATTAGCTAATCTTTCAAAATCCAATATCGGTTCATTGGAACCATATAAACCCATACCTAGAACTCCTATTAAGAGAAAAATGGAACCCCCCGCAGTGTACAAAATAAACTTTGTAGCTGAGTACAAACGTTTCTTTCCTCCCCACATGGATAAAAGTAAGTAAACAGGAATTAATTCTAACTCCCACATGAGAAAAAAAAGTAAAAGGTCTCGAGAAGAAAATAATCCTATTTGACCGCTGTACATTGCTAACATCAGGAAATAGAACAATCGCGAATTTCGAGTAACAGGCCAAGCTGCTAAAGTGGCTAAAGTAGTGATAAATCCTGTCAGTAAAATAGGTCCTATGGAAAGTCCATCGATTCCCAGTCTCCAGTGAAAATCAAAAATATTTATCCATTTGAAATCCTCCTTCAATTGAATTAATGGATCATCTAATTGGAAATGATAACAGAACACATAGGTTGTTAGAAGGAGTTCTAATAAGCATATACATATAGTATACCACCTAAATACCTTATTCCCCCTATGAGGAAGAAAGAAAATGGAAGAACCCGCGAATATCGGCAAAACTACAAGTAGTGTTAACCAAGGGAAATAACTCGTGATAAAGACAAGATGCATTTTGACCAAAAAACCCGTGCTCGAGAAAATATATTATTCCGAGCACGGGTTTTTGTCGGTAAAAAGGAATCAAATGATTCAAGTGGAGTTTTTTATAACGTATCAATAAGATAGACCCATGCTGCGAGTTGTTTCATGCCATAAATAAACGCGGACACTCAAAAAATCTGTTGGACAAGCGGATTCACATCTCTTACAACCTACACAGTCCTCGGTTCTTGGCGCGGAAGCAATTTGCTTAGCTTTACATCCGTCCCAAGGTATCATTTCCAATACATCTGTGGGGCAGGCTCGTACACATTGAGTACACCCTATACATGTATCATAAATTTTTACTGAATGTGACATTGGGTCTATAAATTCCAGTTTTGAACATAAAAAATTTTCGATCTGGTAAAGTAAAATCAGGAGGAAATGAATTATATATTTATATTGTATTGTAGACACCAGACGAATCAATGGTTTATCAAAAAAATCTAATGTGAAAAATCAATATATTTCTAAATCTGTTCATGAGAAAGGACCAAGAGACTTTGATTTCCGTTTCAACAACCATGATTATACAAGTCACACATATGACTTCACATTGACATTGGCCAACAGATCATCACTATTTCAATAGTAATATAAAAATATATTACTATACATATTACTATAAAAAAAAAGAATAAAAAATGAAATAATTTATATCTATATTTTATTTATATTATTCTATTATTTATTATATTATTTATGTCTTTATTTATATGATAGTTATGACTAATTATTCAACAAATTTGATTGATTGATACGAATTGATTTTCTGTTACGATAAATCGACGAAACAATAGCTAGCCCAATAGCTGCTTCCGCAGCCGCAATGGCTATAACAAAGATTGAGAAAATGTCTCCTTTTAATTGGCGACTATCAAATATATTAGAAAATGTTACGAGATTTATATTAACCGAATTTAGTATAAGCTCAAGACACATAAGTGCTCTAACCATGTTTCGACTTGTGATCAATCCATAGATACCGATAGAAAATAAATAGACGCTCAAAAAAAGTATATGTTCAAACATCATTGGCTAACTCCTCATGAATCTCGATTCATTTCAATATGAACAACAATTCAACCGATTTGATTGACCAGAATCGAGTAATTACAGAAAAAAGAGGGTATCAGCAGTAGATTAGATGAAAAACTTTCCCTTTTTCTTTTTCATTGGATTTCGAATTTTGAATAATTATATTAATTCTAAGCATTTCTTATTGACGAGCCATAGTAATTGCACCTATCAAAGAAACTAAAAGAATTATGGAAATGAGTTCAAACGGAAGATAAAAATCTGTTGATAAATGAATTCCAATTTGTTGAACGTTACTAATAAGGTCCTGTTCTATAATCTGATTTGATCTTGTAGTCCAAATAATTCCGTACCATGACGTATCTAAGATAGTAGTAATTAGTGAAAAAAGAATACTTATACAAACCAGTGAAGTGACTCCATCTCCAACAGTCCAAAAATAGGAATCGTTCGAATATTCTGAACCATTCATGAACATAACAGCAAATATGATTAAGACATTTATGGCTCCTACATAAATAAGGAGCTGTGCGGCAGCTACAAAATAGGAGTTTGATAGAATATAGAATAAGGATATACAAACAAGAACCAATCCCAACGAAAAGGCAGAAAAAATGGGATTGGTAAATAATACTACTCCTAGACCTCCTAATATAAGAACTGATCCCAGAAATACTACAAGTATATCGTGTATTGGTCCAGGTAAATCCATTATGTATAACAGATAAATAAGTCGAAATATTTCATGACCTTACTAAATAGTCCAGGAAAGAAAAGGGTGTTACCTTTATTTTTTTTTTCTTGTATTGTATATGATGGATTCCTAATTGAATTCAATCTTAATATGGATTAATATAGATATAGATAAAGTTATTAAAGTTATTGGCCAATCCTACTTTCCTTTTTCTCTATTTTCTATTTTTATCTAAAAGAAAAAAGAAAAGAATTGTTGGAATTTTCTATTTGAAAATCATTACTAAACCATATTCTCAGTTTAAAACAAAGAATGATTCTCAACAATCAATAGTTATTATTTGTAATTTCTGACCAACCAAAAAAAAGGGGGCTTTATATCAAAAGGAAATCTTAGTAATCAGTAACCGTTCTGGAATCAAGGGGGTTATCCTTGTCTATTTTGATTTGAGTCGAATTTCTAACTGTTTGAATTGTGTAATCTCCAATTACTGGCATTGGTAACCGACCCAAAGCAATTTGATTATAATTCAATTCGTGACGATCATAAGTAGAAAGTTCATATTCTTCAGTCATTGATAAACAGTTTGTTGGACAATACTCGACACAGTTACCACAAAATATACAGACCCCAAAATCAATACTATAATTAAGCAATTGTTTCTTTTTAATATTTTTTTCAAATTTCCAATCAACAACGGGTAGATCTATGGGACATACACGAACACATACTTCACAAGCAATACATTTATCAAATTCAAAGTGGATTCGACCACGGAAACGCTCCGATGTGATCGATTTTTCATAAGGATATTGAATAGTTACAGGTAAACGATTTGTATGGGATAAGGTAATTATGAAACTTTGACCAATGTACCTTGCTGCTCGTATTGTTTGTTGACCATAATTTATGAACCCGGTCACCATAGGGAACATATTGTGGATCTCCGTGAATAAATTGATGTTTCTTTCTCTTGTTTGAGATCGATTATGAATCTAGAATATCGTTATCTTATTCTATTATTTATAGTATTTATAGTGAAACAAGTTGGGAAGAAGTTGTCAATAATAGATTACCCAGGGAAATAGGTAAAAGAAATTTCCATCCAAGATTTAATAATTGGTCCATTCTCATTCTAGGTAAAGTCCATCTTGCTGCGATAGGAATGAACAGAAACAAATAAGCTTTAGCTAATGTAATAAATATCCCAATTGTCGTTTTAAAGACTCCATCCATTTGATTTATTCCGAAAAGTTCAGGAATGGATATATACGGAATAGAGAAATTCCACCCACCTAAGTAAAGAACTGTTATAAATAATGAAGAAACTAATAAATTTAGGTAAGAAGCAAGGTAAAATAAAGCGTATTTGATACCTGAATATTCTGTTTGATAACCTGCTACTAATTCTTCCTCTGCTTCTGGTAAATCGAAGGGTAATCTTTCACATTCTGCTAGAGAAGAAATTAGAAAAACAACAAACCCGATAGGCTGACGCCACAGATTCCACCCCCAAAATCCATATTTTGACTGCGCCTCAACTATATCAACTGTACTTAAACTGTTAGATAATAATAGTCGATAATAACATCACTGCTCGCATCGCTATTTCAAAACCGTACATGAGACCTCGGCTTCATACGGCTCCTCTATGGCTACAAATAAATGTAAAGACTTGCTCGATATTATCTCCATCCTTATTTGGATGGTAAATATACATCGGGAATCAAAAAATTAGACCAATGAAATTCCGTCTGCTCAAATATAAAAGGTGCTTCCGAATTGATCTTATCCATTACAATTTGAATTTCTCTTTGTTTGGTAATAACTTAATCTTTTAATAAAATACTCGTTATATCAATAAAATAAATATGTTCTATCAATATTCATGATAAGAATTCTATATGTTATGTATAGATATGGATGGGGAAAATAATAAATAAAGATCTTTTGTATTATTATTTATTCATTTTTCTCATTCTATTTTTGAATTCTATTTCTTTTGTTCCTGTTCTTCTTTCTCAGAGAGAAGGTACTCTGAAAAAAAAATAAAGGATTAATTCGTTTTTGATAGTCATTTCTTTAATCAGTGAATAGGAACATACTCTAGATCGGAATCGTGGGGAAGTACTGCTTGGTCATTTCTACCAACTTAAAGTCCCCATTATGATTCGTTTTATCCAAAGTTTTATATCAAAATACTGTTTTTTGATACCTTATATTATCTCCATTACTAATCTTTTGTGTACCTTGGTGTTCCTAACTGTTCACTGATTTTTGATTTATCCCCGGTATGGTAATACATATAAAAAAGTAGTAGAACCCCCATACGTTGATCTTTTGTACCCGCTTCAAGATATGAGAATTAGTTAAAGAATCTTAATCTTGGGGTAAACAGTTTATATACTGCTTATGTTTATATTCTTGTACATAGGGAATGAGATTTTCTCTTCTTACTGCAAATTTCTAAGCAGTTTTATTTTACTCATATAACTATCTAGTTTAACTCATCAACCCTAATGATGAATAAAAAATGAAAATATCCATTCAATATATTCAACCTCTTTACTTTATTTCTAGAGAGAAGGGAAAATAATCATGTTCCAACGAATCACACGTAGAGATATTGATAATACACATAGAGTTAATGGTATTTCATAACTAATGGATTGAGCAGCAGCCCGTAGACCACCTAAAAAAGAATATTTATTGTTCGATCCATATCCTGACATAAGAAGTCCAATAGGAGCAATACTTGAAATGGAGATCCATAAAAAAACACCTATACTGAGATCAGCTAAAATAAGGCGATATCCAAAAGGAATTACTAAATAACTTAGTAGAACTGATATGACCGCTATAGACGGTCCCACGCTAAACAAACGAATATCTCCTCTAGATGGAAGTAGGTCCTCTTTAAAAAGTAATTTGGTCCCATCTGCTAGAGCTTGAAGAATCCCCAACGGGCCGGCATATTCAGGCCCAATACGTTGTTGTATTGCTGCGGATATTTCTCTTTCTAACCACACAATTACTAGGACCCCTATTGTGATTCCTAATAGAAGGGTGAAAATAGGAGCAAAGATCCATATGAGTCTATAAACTTCTTTTAAGGATTCCAATCTAGAAAAAGAATTGATAGCTTGTACTTCCACTTCTGTCGTATCAATTATCATTTCAACGATCAACTTCTCCCATAATGATATCTATACTACCTAGTATCGTCATGATATCGGCCAATTTCATTCTTTTAACTAATTGAGGGATAATTTGCAAATTGATAAAACCAGGTGGGCGAATTTTCCATCTCCAGGGGAAAACACTACTATCTCCTATCAAATAAATTCCTAATTCTCCTTTTGGGGCTTCTACTCTCACATAAAGTTCTTGTTTCGACAATTCAAAATTGGGTGAAAGTTTTTTAGTAATAAATCTATATTCAAAATTAGTCCATTCGGAATTTTTTGCTCTATCAAAGCGCCGGACTTCTAAATTTTCATAGGGTCCCCCAGGAATTCCTTCTAGAGCCTGTTGAATAATTTTTATAGATTCCTTCATTTCACCGATTCGGACTAAATAACGAGCTAGTGAATCTCCTTCTTTTTGCCATTGGACTTCCCAATCGAATTTATTGTAACACTCATAACTATCAACTTTACGAAGATCCCATTGTATTCCAGAAGCACGTAACATCGGCCCTGATAAACCCCAATTTATTGCTTCTTCTCCACCAATAATGCCCACTCCTTCAACTCGTTCCAAAAAAATGGGATTCCGTGTAATAAGTTTTTGATATTCAGCAATTCCTGTTAAAGAATAATCACAGAAATCCAAACATTTATCTATCCAGCCATAAGGTAGATCAGCAGCAACCCCCCCAATACGGAAATAATTATGCATCATTCGCATACCCGTAGCGGTTTCGAATAGATCATATAACAATTCCCTTTCTCTGAAAATATAGAAAAAGGGAGTCTGTGCGCCGATATCCGCCATAAAGGGCCCAAGCCATAATAAATGAGAAGCTATACGACTCAATTCTAGCATAATGACTCTAATGTAACTGGCTCTTTTAGGTACTTGAACACTTTCCAATCGTTCTGGTGCATTTACTGTTATTGCTTCTGTGAACATAGTGGCTAAATAATCCCACCGTGTTACATAAGGCAAATATTGTATAATTGTTCGATTTTCCGCTATTTTTTCCATCCCTCTGTGTAAATAACCCAATACGGGTTCACAGTCAACAACATCTTCACCATCAAGAGTAACGATCAGTCGAAGAACACCATGCATTGATGGGTGATGAGGACCCATATTAACTATCATGAGATCTTTTCTTGTAGCCAGTACAGTCATATCTTTTCTTCCTTAATTCATTATTCCATGAATTTATCAAACGAAGTTCATCAAAATGAAAAATTGAATAACTACTAATAACTAAAGAAAAAAATGCAAACCAACCTTAAAATTAACGAGTTTTTGACTCCCGAATACCTAATTGACCAATTAATTTCTTATAACGTACTCTATTTTTATTTGACAAATAATCCAGTAGCCGTTGACGTTTTCCCAGAATTTTCCGTAGGCCCCTTTGTGATAAAAAATCTCTTTTATGTAATTCCAAATGTGAAGTGAGTCTCCGTATCTTATCCGTAAAACTGAATACTTGAAATTCAACAGATCCGCAGTTTTTTTCTTTTTCTTGTCGAATGGTTAAGATGAATGAATTTTTGACCATAAAAACCAATTTTTCTATTTTTTTCTTTTCCGTGGATTTTACCGATCAGGAAAAATAATAATTATTATTATACCAGTTAGTTCCAGTTATTTGAATCTAGTACAAAAAAATGTTTATTTCTTCATTACTTTAAATTTATATTAATTTTATCCAAATTTATCCAAATCAAATTACAAATTTGATTTGGATAGAAAGGGATGTTACATTTATCAGAATGTAACATGGTGTATGTGTATATCTTTCGGTTTTTATCCACCGAATATGGTATGCGATAGATATATAGGAAATATACTATTAACTAATTCTGAATCGTGAATACATATGTATTCTTGACATACTGAAATGACTACCATTATTGGTATCAAACCAATAACGATTCATACAAGCTAAATCTTCTACTCGATAATTGGGCCAAAGAAACGATTTGAATTTAATGAATTTATTTGCATCTGTATTAAGATGCTTTTCCTCGTTTAAAAATTGTTCCCAGTTTTTTATGTTGTTTTGATTGCAAAATAGTGGATTTCGATTCACAACATTCCAATTCGGGGAATTGAAACAAATTAAAATTCGAAATTCTCTACGACGTCTGGGAGATAGAATATTTTCGGGAACAAGGAAATCAAAATGATTTATGTTTCTATTCACAAGCATATTGCTGTGTTGTGCAATGGATCCATCAAAATTCTTTTTTTCAACATATCCACTTTTTATTATGCATTTTCCATTAGTTTGGCGCTTATTCTTATCAACCAATGAAATACCTATGGTTTGATATATAATAGATTTTCCATCCTTTTTCATAGATAAACGAATTGGTTCGATAATAAATATTCCTCTTTTTATCAATTCTGTAAGAGTTAGGTCTTTCTGAATCAACATTACATCCAGATGCATCTCTCTTCTTTGAATTGAGGATATAGCAATTTCTCTTGGGTCTATCAGTCTAAGTAGAAGACAATATACCTTGATATTGTTGATCATTCTTTGATTCAAGGAATCATCCCATCTTAATTGAAAAAGAAAATATTTTTTCAGGAAGAAATCCAGTTCTGCTTCTTTATTGCTCTTGAATTGTTTTTTCTTTCTACCTTTTTTAATGTCTGCTCCCGTGTAATCTTCTTCAAGATTTTTCTTTTTGTTTTGTTTTCGTAGATCTGATACAAGATCCCCTTTACCTTGTTGTTTGTTTTTTTTTTTGTTGGAATTTTCTAATTCAAGATATTCTTTTTGATTAGCTAATATAGAAAGATTTTTTTTTTTATTTACATGGATCTTTTCATTTTGACTAATACTTTTTTCATAGAAATGAAAAATAAGTAATTTGATTGGTATGATCCACGGGTTAATCTTATACACATTAAAAAGTAGTACAAATTCTGGGAAAAACCAAGGTTCTAAATTTGATATGGTATGATATAACCTTTCTTGATTCATTCCTATCCAATCAAAAAAAATATTTTTTTGATTGGATGGGTTGATTTTGTGATGAATCGTAAAAGAAAAAGGATCCTTTTTTTCAAATTTTTGAGAATTTGGAGTTTCAGTTTTAGCATTTTTATGAATCTTGGTGCCGATATGCGTATTGGCCCAGGTCTCAATATCGATATTATTTCTAAGACAAAAATGGAGAATTCTACAATCAAAAAATTTTCTATCCATATTTTTGTCCCTATCAATAATAGATCTTTTTTCTAGATAATCACTAATAGATATACTTATCAATCTAGAAAATGATTCGGATTTCAGTGTATTTTTATTGAAATTATATGGAATTCTTTTGTCCTCTACTTGTAATGTTAATCCAGAAATATACGAGTCCTTACTATTTACATAATTTATATATTTATATGACAAAAGATCATATCCGTAATGTTTTTTCCATTTTTCTTTTTGACTTATTGATAAGTCCACTGCATAGTAATTTTGTTTCGTGTAATGAATTAATTGGTCTTTTTCTTTTTTATATAAATCTAATTTTCTTGAGTCTTTCTTTTGAATCGTACGACATTGATTGACTCTATTTCGCCATTTTTTCGGTACTAAGTGATCCCACTTGGTCTGAGATAAATTGTATTGATAATGACCCTTTAACCAATTTTTCCATTTATGAATTCCAGACTTATGCATTTTTTTTTGCCTTGGTTTTGAATCAAATATTCCTCGTGTCGTACAATAATTCTTGATTATATCCCTAAGAAAAGGATAGGTGTGGTGATATTGAAGTACAGATTTCAAATGATACTTGTTAAGTAATGGATTTTGTGATAATTTGTAAAATACATAGGCTTGAGACAAAGAAGATAAGTCACAATTATTATTCCTAATATTTTGATTACTAATATTAGTATTAGAAAAATTAGAAAATGGATTTCTTATAGTCGAAATAAAGTTCATTGTATTTTGATTTGTTTTCTCAATTCCTTCTTGATTTGTTTCAGCGTTGGAAATGGATTTGTTGATAATTTTTTTTGTTGATTCAAAGAAAAGTTGTGTATTGATCCTTGGAATCTTAATGATACATAGTAATATATCCATGTATATTTTTTCAACGAAGGATTTCATAAAATAATGTGCTTTACGTATTACTCGGATATTTTTTCTTTTGAATATTTGGCAAATATTCTTCTTTGATTCCGATCTTTTATCATCACAAGCTCGAACTCTTTTTTTCTTGTCTTTTGTGATTCCTTCTATTTGAGTCCTAATTGCGATTGTCTTATTAGCAAGATCTTTCGTTTTTGTTTCTATGAGTGAATCATTTTCATTTACACAATTCGCGGATCGAATTCGAATGGTCGATTCTCGGATAATCTTATTATTTATATTGGAATCTTTTTCGTTTTCATTCGATTCATATACTTTTACCTTTATCAATTTCAATAATAAAATGGGGTTTACTTTTTCAAGTTCTTTCATTATTAGGTTTATAACTATTCTTGTTTTTTCTTTTGAAACTTTTATAAAACCTTTTCCTCTTTCCTTGAAAACCCTTATAACTTGAAAAAATTGCCTTTTCGCTTTTATCGTTTTTTTTTCGAGTTCGTTAAAAATGGGTTCAAAAAAAGAAGGTCGTTTTCGGGGAGACCCAAAAGGTAGTTCTGCTTCCTTTCCCCAGATTGTTAAAAAACAAAAATTGTCTTTTTTCTCCTTTTTCCTTATTTTCTGATCTCTATCTCTATGATGAGATCGTACTTTAGATCTTCGCCAAGGTTTCAGACAGAAAGGAAATAGAATCTTTATCTGAATACCGTCTGTTAACCAATTTTGGGGAAATTCCGTTTCTGATAATTGAACGCCATTATAGGTACATTTAACATGCATTTCTTTATTCCATTCCTTCAAATCCTCGTACCATTCGGGGAATTGCAATAATAACATACGACCCATATTTTTAGCTATTATCAATAAGGGTAATATAACGTATTTTCTAAGAAAAGATTGGGTTACTAACATGAAACCCCTTATTGCTTGAGTAAATATAAAGGTATCCCAAGCTTCTGATATTGCTATTCGTTCATTTTCCTCTTTTTTCTCTTCGTTTGTTGTCTCCTTTTCTTTTGTCTCTTCCTCCTCAAAAAAAGAAACTGGGTTTTCCCCTACCCAATTCCTAAAAATGTGATTAATCATTTCAGAGATATCAAAAAACGAAAAAAAAAACGTTTTGTCTATGCGATCAAAAAAAAGTGGAGAATGCACATTTGCTTGAAACATTTCCCAAATAACTGTTTTACGTCTTTGAGCACGCATGGATCCTTTGATTATATCCCGGCGAAAATCCGACTGTTGTGAGTAACGTATCAAAGCCACTTCTTCTTCTTCATTATTAGTGCTATTTTTACTAGTATTTTTTTCACTAGTACTGGAATTAGTACTCTGATCGTTATCAGTATAAATTACCACGCGTTTGCCTTTTCTTGAACGAATTTCGTGATCTTCCGTCGATTCTTCTTCCTCTTCTTCTTCCTCTTCTTCGAAATTGTCTGTCAATTTGTATGACCAACGAGAAACCCTTTTACTGATTTCTTCCATTCCAATAGATTTCCTTCTAATTGTTGTTAGATCGTTTGGATCAGTTGAAATTACATCGAATAGAAATTTCAAAGATTTTGTTTGACTTTCTGAATCCATTCGTCGTGCGTGTTCAAAAGATAATTCATCAATTGAGGTTAAGGAATTCCCAATCGAATTCGACAAAAATTTCCCGCTAAAACCAAACGTATTCCTTTGATGTTCTAATTCTCGAGAATCATTATGAAACAGACCATGAATCTTATTTATCCAAAACATTTCTACGGAATCCGCTGTGGAAGTTTTTAAATCGTTCATGATTGCACGTGAATCACATTTTTTTATTGTTCCTCGATAAGGTCCATTCAAAAAAGGATCATACCTTTTTGGCAAGTATTCTTGTTCATTCTCATCATCGCATAATCTGGTCCTTTTTTCCAGCATATCTAAAGCAAGAGATCCCTTCTCTTTTTCTAGAATTTTTATTCGACTTATCAATTCATTGTTCAAGTTGTATTTTTTTTGTTCATTGGTATGAACCCAATAATTATACAAGTCTTCGTGGGATAGTTTTTCTGTCGTGTACAAAGAAATTTTTCGTTCTATTATTTCTGAAAAAGTCGATAAACTTGGTGGATATGTAAAAGATATTATTTGTTTTCCATCACTTGGGCATATATAAAAAAAATATTGT